ATATGCTTATTGGACTCTATGTATTAACGATCGGGAACCGTCGAGGTATTTGTGCTAATAGGTATAATACATATAATTGCGGAAACTATCAAAATGAAACAGTTGACAATAAGAACTATAAGTACACGAAAGAGAAAGAACCATATTTTTCTAGTTCCTATGATGCACTTGGAACTTATCGTCGAAAACAAATCAATTTAGATAGTCCTTTGTGGCTCCGATGGCGATTAGATCAACGTGTTATTGGCTCAAGAGAAGTTCCTATCGAAGTTCAATATGAATCTTTGGGTACTTATCATGAGATTTATGAGAACTATCTAATAGTAAGAAGCATAAAAAACGAAATCCGTTGTATATACACTCGAACCACTGTTGGTCATATTTCTTTTTATCGAGAAATAGAAGAAGCCATACAAGGGTTTTGCCGGGCCTACTCATACGTCAGCTAAACTAAAAAATTACGCGATATCTGTTAAAATTTTCAAATTCAGGTCTCTCTTCTGGTTTAACCGATATCATAATTCCGGAAATTTCTACGTGAATCAAGATTGAGGAAAGGAAGTTTTCGAATCACTGACTCAGATCCATTGTCGAATCCTACTCAGCAGAATACGGAGGTAGTACTTATGGCAGAACGGGCCAATCTGGTCTTTCACAATAAAGCGATAGATGGGGCTGCCATGAAACGACTTATTAGCAGATTAATAGATCACTTCGGAATGACATATACATCACACATCCTGGATCAAGTTAAAACTCTAGGTTTCCGCCAAGCCACTGCTACATCTATTTCATTAGGAATTGATGATCTTTTAACAATACCTTCTAAGGGATGGTTAGTCCAAGATGCTGAACAACAAAGTCTGATTTTGGAGAAGCATCATCATTATGGAAATGTACACGCAGTAGAAAAATTACGTCAATCCATTGAAATATGGTATGCTACAAGCGAATATTTGAGACAAGAAATGAATCCTAATTTTCGGATGACTGATCCCACTAATCCAGTTCATTTAATGTCCTTTTCAGGAGCTAGGGGAAATGCATCTCAGGTACACCAATTAGTGGGCATGAGAGGATTAATGTCGGACCCACAAGGACAAATGATTGATTTACCCATTCAAAGCAACTTACGCGAAGGGCTTTCTTTGACAGAATATATAATTTCCTGTTACGGAGCCCGGAAAGGGATTGTAGATACTGCTGTACGAACATCAGATGCCGGATACCTCACGCGTAGACTTGTTGAAGTAGTTCAACACATTATTGTACGTAGAACGGATTGTGGTACTATCCGAGGTATTTCTGTGAGTCCTCGAAATGAGATGACCGAAAGAATTTTTATCCAAACACTAATTGGTCGTGTATTAGCAGACGATATATATATGGGTCCACGGTGCATTGCCGTCCGGAATCAAGATATTGGCATTGGGCTTATCAATCGATTCATAACCTTTCGCGCACAACCAATATATATTCGAACCCCCTTTACTTGCAGAAGTACATCTTGGATCTGTCAATTATGTTATGGACGGAGTCCCACCCACGGTGACCTGGTCGAATTGGGGGAAGCTGTAGGTATTATTGCAGGTCAATCAATTGGAGAACCGGGGACTCAACTAACATTAAGAACTTTTCATACTGGTGGAGTATTCACGGGCGGTACTGCCGAACATGTACGATCCCCTTATAATGGAAAAATCAAATTCAACGAGGATTTGGTTCATCCCACACGTACCCGTCATGGACATCCTGCCTTTCTATGTTCTATAGACCTGTATGTAACTATCGAAAGTCAGGATATTCTACATAATGTAAATATTCCATCAAAAAGTTTGATTTTAGTTCAAAATGATCAATATGTAGAATCAGAACAAGTGATTGCTGAGATTCGCGCCGGAGTATCCACTTTGAATTTTAAGGAGAAAGTCCGAAAACATATTTATTCTGAATCAGAAGGAGAAATGCACTGGAGTACCGATGTCTACCACGCACCTGAATATACATATGGTAATGTTCATCTATTACCAAAAACAAGTCATTTATGGATATTAGCAGTGGGTACGCGCAGATCCAATATAGTGTCTTTTTCGCTCCACAAGGATCAAGATCAAATGAATATTCATTCTTTTTCTACCGAAGAAAAATATAGCTCTGATCTCTCAATGACTAATGATCGGGTGCGACATAACTTGTTTAGTTCGGAGCCTTTTGGTAAAAAAAAGGGTGGGTTTCTTGATTATTCAAGATCTGATCGAATCATATCCAACGGTCATTGGGATTTCATATATACTTCTATTCTCCAAGAGAATTCTGATTTATTGGCGAAAAGGCGAAGAAATAGATTCATAATTCCATTAAAATATTATGATCAAGAGCGAGAGAAAGAATTAATACCTCGTTTTGGTATTTCGATTGAAATACCCATAAATGGTATTTTACGTAGAAATAGTATTCTTGCTTATTTCGATGACCCCCGATACAGAAGAAGTAGTTCAGGAATCATTAAATACGGGACCATAGAGGCGGATTCCATCGTCAAAAAAGAGGATTTGATTGAGTATCGGGGAACAAAAGAATTTAATCCGAAATACCAAATGAAAGTAGATCGATTTTTTTTTATTCCCGAGGAAGTGCATATCTTACCCGGATCTTCGCTCATAATGGTTCGGAACAATAGTATTATTGGAGTAGACACACAAATCACTTTAAATATAAGAAGTCGAGTAGGTGGATTGGTTCGAGTGGAGAGAAAAAAAAAAAGTATTGAACTGAAAATTTTTTCTGGAGATATCCATTTTCCTGGAGAGACAGATAAGATATCTAGGCACAGCGGCATTTTAATACCGCCAGGAACAAGAAAAAAGAAATCTAAGGAATCTAAAAAATTGAAAAATTGGATCTATGTCCAACGGATCACACCTACTAAAAAAAAGTATTTTGTTTCGGTTCGATCTGTAGTCACATATAAAATAGCCGATGGGATTAATTTAGCAACATTTTTCCCCCAGGATCCCTTGCGGGAAAGGGATAATGTCCAACTTAGAGTTGTCAATTATATCCTTTATGGAAATGGCAAGCCAATTCGAGGAATTTATCATACAAGTAGTATTCAATTAGTTCGGACTTGCTTAGTATTCAATTGGGACCAAGAGAAAAATGGTTCTATAGAAGAGGTTCATGCTTCCCTTGTTGAAATAAGGACAAACAATTTGATTTGCGATTTTGTAAGAATTGAGTTAGTCCAGTCCCCTATTTTGTATATTGTAAAAAGGGATGATAAAGCAGGTTCGGGATTTATTTGCCATAATAAATTTGATTGTACCAATATCAATCCTTTTTATTCCAAGGCAAAGATTCAACCACTTACCCAACATAAGGGAACTCTTGGTATTGGTACGTTGTTGAATCGAAATAAGGAATTTCAATCTTTGATAATTTTGTCATCATCCAACTGTTCTCGAATTGACCCATTCATTGGTTCGAAATATAACAATGTGACAAAAGAGTCAATTAAGGAAAATCCTATAATTACAATTAGAAATTCGTTGGGTCCCTTAGGTATTACTGTACCTAAAATTGCGAGTTTTTATTCATCTTACCATTTAATAACTCATAATCAGATATTGTTAAAGAAATATTTACTATTTGACAATTTTAAACAAACTTTCGAAGTACTTAAATATTGTTTAATGGATGAAAATAGGAAGATTTATAATCCTGATCTGTGCAGCAATATCATTTTGAATCCATTCCATTTGAATTGGCACTTTCTACATCACGATTATTGTGAGGAACTGCCTACAAGAATTAGCCTTGGACAGTTTATTTGCGAAAATATATGCTTATTCAAATACGGATCACACATAAAATCTGGTCAAGTTCTAATTGTTCATGTTGATTCTTTAGTAATAAGATCAGCTAAGCCTTATTTGGCCACTCCAGGAACAACAGTTCATGGTCATTATGGGGAAATCCTTTACGAAGGAGATACCTTAGTTACATTTATATATGAAAAATCGAGATCTGGTGACATAACGCAAGGTCTTCCAAAGGTAGAACAAGTCTTAGAAGTGCGTTCGATTGATTCAATATCAATGAACCTCGAAAAGAGGGTTAAAGGTTGGAATGAACATATACCAAGAATTCTTGGAATCCCCTGGGGATTCTTGATTGGTGCTGAGCTAACCATAGCCCAAAGTCGTATCTCTCTGGTTAATAAGATCCAACAGGTTTATCGATCCCAGGGGGTACAGATCCATAATAGACATATAGAGATTATTGTGCGTCAAGTAACATCAAAGGTTTTGGTTTCAGAAGATGGAATGTCTAATGTTTTTTCACCCGGAGAACTAATCGGATTGTTGCGAGCGGAACGAGCAGGGCGTGCTTTGGATGAAGCAATCTGTTATCGGGCAATTTTATTGGGAATAACAAGGGCATCCCTGAATACTCAAAGTTTCATATCCGAAGCTAGTTTTCAAGAAACTGCTCGAGTTTTAGCAAAAGCTGCTCTACGGGGTCGTATTGATTGGTTGAAAGGCCTGAAAGAGAATGTTGTTTTGGGGGGGATTATACCTGTTGGTACCGGATTCCAAAAATTAATGTATCGTTCAAAGCAACAAAAGAACATTAATTTAGAAATAAAAAAGCAAAATATATTCAAGGGAAAAATGAGAGATATTTTGTTCCATCATAGAGAATTAGTTTCTTCTTGTGTCCAAAACAATTTCCATGATACATCAGAACAATTATTTATACAATTTAATGATTCCTAAGAGGAGATTCATTCTTTGAGTTGGAATTCTAATTATTTGCATTTAATTATTATTTTTTTTAGTTTGGTTTTTTGGTAATTTATAACGAATTAAAAAGAAGAATTAATGGTTTGGATCGTATATCAATGGTCAATCAATCCTCGGTAGAAGGTTCCATCGGAACATTTATTTATTTCAGGCTACCTTGTTTCTTTTTTTCCTAATTTAAAAAAAGCAAACAAACAACAAAGGGGAAGTGTGGAGAAAAATGATAAGAAGGTATTGGAACATTCATTTGGAAGAGATGATGGAAGCAGGAGTTCATTTTGGTCATGGTACTAGGAAATGGAATCCGAAAATGGCACCTTATATTTCCGCAAAGCGTAAGGGTATTCATATAATAAACCTCACTAGAACTGCTCGTTTTTTATCAGAAGCTTGTGATTTAGTTTTTGATGCAGCAAGTCGAGGAAAACACTTTTTAATCGTTGGTACTAAAAATAAAGCAGCTGACTTAGTAGCATTAGCTTCAAGAAGAGCTAGGTGTCATTATGTTAATAAAAAATGGCTTGGTGGTATGTTAACGAATTGGTCCACTACAGAAACGAGACTTCATAAGTTCAGGGACTTAAGAGCAGAACAAAAGATGGGGAAATTCATCCGCCTCCCAAAAAGAGATGCTGCAATCTTGAAGAGACAATTATCTACCTTGCAAACATATCTGGGCGGGATCAAATATATGACGGAGTTACCCGATATTGTAATCATCATTGATCAGCAAGAAGAATATACGGCTCTTCGAGAATGTATCATTTTGGGGATTCCGACGATTTGTTTAATCGATACAAATTGTGATCCGGATCTCGCGGATATTTCGATTCCCGCCAATGATGACGCTATAGCCTCAATCCGATTGATTCTTAACAAATTAGTATCCGCAATTTGTGAAGGTCGTTCTAGCTATATAAGAAATCGTTCATTATGATTAATAATGATAAAAGATAAGTCAATTACTTCGGGAACTTCAGAGATTTATGGAATCGGTTATTATTCGTAGATTTTCATAAAGGGATAAAAAGTATAGTATTGGGTATATTATATCATTATTCCGTATCCTAAATATACTATGTATTATTTAGGTAAGTTGGTATTATTTAGGTAAGTTGAGAAATAGATGAGACGGTTGAATCAAAATAATTCCTTTTTTTAAGTTCGATTTATGTCAGAGGACAATATGAATGTTATACCATGTTCCATTAACACACTCAAAGGGTTATACGATATATCGGGTGTAGAAGTAGGCCAACATTTATATTGGCAAATAGGAGGTTTACAAGTACATGCCCAAGTACTTATCACTTCATGGGTTGTAATTGCTATCTTATTGGGTTCGGTTACCATAGCTGTTCGGAATCCACAAACCATTCCGACCGACGGTCAGAATTTCTTCGAATATGTCCTTGAATTCATTCGAGACTTGAGCAAAACCCAGATTGGGGAAGAATATGGTCCTTGGGTTCCTTTTATTGGAACTATGTTCCTCTTTATTTTTGTTTCTAATTGGTCAGGCGCTCTTTTACCTTGGAAACTCATAGAGTTACCTCACGGGGAGTTAGCTGCGCCAACGAATGATATAAATACTACTGTTGCTTTAGCTTTACCCACGTCAGTGGCATATTTCTATGCGGGTCTTAGCAAAAAAGGATTGAGTTATTTCGGGAAATACATTCAACCAACTCCAATACTTTTACCAATTAACATCTTAGAGGATTTCACAAAACCTTTATCACTCAGTTTTCGACTTTTTGGAAATATATTAGCCGATGAATTAGTAGTTGTTGTTCTTGTTTCTTTAGTGCCTTTGGTAGTTCCTATACCTGTCATGTTTCTTGGATTATTTACAAGTGGTATTCAAGCTCTTATTTTTGCAACTTTAGCCGCGGCTTATATAGGTGAATCCAAGGAGGGTCATCATTGACTAACTCTCGAAATGGTTTTTTATTTTGTTAAGTTTATCTCAATTTATGTGTAGTTCAATATAATAGACTTAGTTGGCGAACATAAACATAATAAATTCAAATATGTATATATGATCTAGAGTTGTAGCAGGAAAGATGTACGATATTATGTAATTGAAAAAAAAAAACTTAACTTAGGAAAAAGAGATAAAAGATCTTTTTCCTAAGTTAAGTTTTTGGCTCATTTTATAATTTGAATAAGATTATCCGTTTCGGATATGTTACTAAAAAAAGAATGAGTTAGGCGGGTTAAACTAAGCATATTAATAATATTATATATATATATATATATATATAAATAAGTCCAACCCCCGTATATGTTTCGAAGAATGTTTCTAGAATCTGATTCAATATGAAATGTGGATGGTTTACGGTATGGAAGAAACAAATGTATATGTGATATTAGATATTCAGTAGTTATATAGGGACTATCCCTATATTATTTCCAACTCACCGGAAGTCCTTTTGTTTCGTCTGTGATTGTACATTGAATGAATAAACAGATCAATTCATAATTCAAAGATATAGAAAAGAACAAGGAATTGAATGAAAAGGAGTTCGTATAAATTTACAAAAAAAATCATTATGGGTACTGTACTAACTAAAAACGAGATATCGAAATAGTTCTGATGATTCAGTCAAATTATTATTTCTTGGGGTTTTAGTTACTTCGACTGTATAGATCTTAGTTAGAAAAAAATAAGTAATAATTCATTGGTTGATTG